AAGAGATCCGAGTGAATGCAAAGGAAAAAACAAAGGATGAATTACACTTTAAAAGGACACGATATAAAAATAAAAAAAGACCTGTTTATGAAACTTCTTATCCTCCGGATGGGAATCAAGAAAATTCTAAGTTCGAAAAAGAAAAAAAAAATATCTTCTGGTTTGAAAAACCTCTTGTGACTATTCTTTTCGACTATAAACGATGGAATCGTCCATTGCGATATATAAAAAATGATCATTTGGAAAATGCGGTAAGAAATGAAATGTCACAATATTTTTTTTATACATGTAAAAGTGACGGAAAAGAAAGAATATCTTTTACATATCCACCTAGTGTTTCTATTTTTATGGAAATGATACAAAGAAAGATATCTTTGTTCACAATACAAAAACTCTCTTCTGATCAATTGTATAATCATTATTCTTTGAGTTCTATCAATGAACACAAAAGAAACAATTTAAATAAAAAATTGATAAATAGAGTTCAAATACTAGATAAAGGGAAAATTATTGAAGATATACTTGAAAAAAAGATTCGATTCTGTAATGATAAAACAAAAAAAAACTATTTACCAAAAACATATGATCCTTTTTTAAACGGATACTCTAGAGGAAAAATGATTTTTATTTTTCCACTCTCAATGATAAATGGAACATTGAGAAAAAATGATAGAGCAAAAATTTGGATAAATGAAATCCATAATATAATTCTTAATAATAATTATTCTAAAAAAGAAGATCAAATCCAGTTAATTAATAAAAATTTGTTATCAAAAGAAATTTGTAAAATAGTTCCTCGAGACTCATATAAATTAATTGACAATTTAGAACAACAAGACGAAGAATATGAAGAAAGTCTAGTGGAGGGTTATGATATTCTTTCAAGAGAAGCCAAACGTGTAATACTTTTTAATGATAACCTACCAAATGGAAATAGTTATATTAATACGAAAAAGACGGATAACCCTGATTATGATCAAGTAGATGAAGTAGCTTTGCTAGATTATTCACAAGAATCAGATTTTGATCGAGACATAATCAAAGGTTCTATGCGCCCTCAAAGACGTAAAACTCTTGTTTTGAAACTTTTTCAAGGAAACGTACATTCACCCCTTTTTTTTGACAGAATAGGGAAACCTTTTTTTTTTTCTTTTGATTTCCTTAACCTGATGCAAATTTTTTTTAAAAAGTGGATACGGAAAAAGAACGAATTCAAAATATTAAATTATACAAAGGAAAATACGCGCGAAAATGAAAAAAAAGAAGAGAACATAAGACAAAAATGGGAAAGTAGAAAAAGAAATGAAAAAACACGTATAGAAGTAGCAGAAAGCTGGGATAGTATTCTGTTTGCTCAAGTAATAAGAAGTTCTTTTTTAATAACTCAATCAATTATTCGAAAATATATTGTGATACCTTCATTGATAATAACAAAAAATCTTATCCGTATATTATTATTTGAATTTCCCGAATGGTCCGAGGATTTCAAAGATTGGAATAAAGAAATGCATATTAAATGTACCTATAATGGTGTTCCAATATCCGAAAAAGACTTTCCGAAAAACTGGTTAACAGAGGGTATTCAGATAAAGATCCTATTTCCTTTTCGTCTTAAACCGTGGCACCGATCTAAGCTACAATCTCCTAAAAAAAATTCAACGAAAAAAAAAGAAGAACGACAACAAACAAAATTTTGTTTTTTAACAGTTTTGGGAATGGAAGTTGAATTACCTTTTAGTTCTCCCCGAAAACGACTTTTTTTTTTTGAACCCATTTTTCAAGAACTTAAAAAAAAAATGAAAAACTGGAAAAAGAAGAGTTTTAAAATTTTAAAATTTTTTAAAGAAAGAACAAACTTGCTTTTTCTAAAAGAACTGCTAAAAGAATTCTCCAAAATAACTAATTTAAATAAAAAACGAATAAATAGAGAAATACCAATATACCTGTCGAATGAAGCTAAAAAAGAAAAAAAATTGAGAATTAGTAATGAAATAATTGATGAATTGTCTATTCCTCTTGGATCTCCTGATTGGACAAAGGATTCATTTAGAGAACAAAAAATGAAAGATCTGATTGATATAACAAACACATTAATAAATAAAACAGAAACTATTATAAAAGAAAAAAAAAAAGAGTTTAGAACTTCAAAGAAAAATATTAGTCCTAATAAAATTAGTTCTGATCATAAAAGATTACAATCAGGCAACATAAAATGGAAAATTTTTAAAAAAAGAAATATTGAATTAATTCGTAAATTCCACCAGTTTATCAAAGTTTTGAATGAAAAGATATATATATATATCTTTTTAGAAATGATTAATATCCCCAGAATTAATGCACAACTTTTGATTGAATCAATAAACAAAAAAAAAACCAAAAAATACATTTCCAATAATCAAGAAAATCAACAAATAATTGATAAAACAAATCAAAATATAACTCACTTTATTGAAACTATAAAAAAATCAGTTTTTTATATTAATAATAAAATTAATAATAAAAATCTTTTTTTTGATTTATCATACTTGTCTCAAGCATATGTATTTTACAAATTATCACAAACCGAAGTTATTAACTTATTTAAGTTAAGATCGATCTTTCAATATCACGGAACATCTTTTTTTCTTAAGAATGAAATAAAAAATTATTTTGTTGAAGTACAAAGAATATTTCATTCCGAGTTTAAACAAAAGAATTTTAAAAATCCGGGAATGAATCAATGGAAAAACCCTTTAGAAGGTTATTATGAATACGATTTATATCCAATTAAATGGGCCAGATTAATACCTAACAAATTTAAAAATAGAGTCAATCAAGGTCGTATGTTTAAAAATACGTCTTTAACAAAATGCGATTGCTATGAAAAAAATAGCTTAATTCACTATAAAAAAAAAAATTATTTTGAAACAGACTACGTATTACCCAATCAAAAAAAAAAATTTCAAAAAGACTATATATATGATCTCTTATCATATAAATCTATTAATTACGAAGATAAAAAAGATGCATATAGTTATGGATTACCAGTACAAGTAAATAATAAGAAAAAAACGGATTCTATTTACAATAACGATAAAAAAAAATTATTTGATATGCTAGAATTTATCCCTATCAATAATTATCTAGTAGAAGATAATATTATATCTATTAATCCAAATTCGGATAGAAAATTTTTTGATTGTGAAATTGTAGATTTTGGTCTTAAAAAAAAGGCCTCAATATCGTCCTGGATCAATATTGAGGCGGATACCAACAGTAATAAAAATACTAAACTTGGGGTTTATAATTATAAAATAATTGATAAAATTGATAAGAACGCTTTTTTTGATTGGATGGGAATGAATGAAGAAATACTAAGTTATTCCATATCGAATTTTGAACTTTGGTTCTTCCCGGAAATTGTAAAACTTTATAATGCATATAGGATTAACCCGTGGATCATACCAATTAAATTATTTTTTTATAATTGGAATGTAAATGAGATTTTTAGTAAAAATCTCATTGAAAAAAAAAATATATATATTTTTATATCATCAAATGAACAAACTCTTGAATTTGAAATAAAAAAAAACCAAGTGGAAAAAGAATTCATGGCCCAAGAGGGTCTTGAATCAATTATGTCAAACCAAGAAAAATATGTTCAAGAAGAGTATGCAGAATTAGATCTGAAAAACCGTAGAAATAAAAACCACTACAAGAACAATACGGAAGTAGAACTTGATTTCTTACTAAAAAGATATTTGTGTTTTCAATTAAAATGGAATAATGCCGTAAATCAAAGAATGATCAATAACATAAACGTATATTGTCTCCTGCTTAGATTAAAAAACCCAAGAGAAATTGCGCTATCCTCTCTTCAGAGGGGAGAAATTCGTCTGGATATCCTTATAATTCAGAAGGATTTAACTCTTACAAAATTGATCAAAAAGGGAATATTGACTATCCAACCAGTTCGTCTATCGGTAAAAAATGATGAACAATTTATTATGTATCAAACTATAGGTATTTCATTAGTTCATAAGAATAAATTTCAAAGAAACCAAGAAAAAAGCTATGGGGATAAGAATAGTTTTGATGAACCCATTGCAATACATCAAAAAAGGACTGAAAATGGATATAAAAAAAATGAGGATTTCCTCGTTCCTGAAAATATTTTATCCCCTAGAGTTTGTAGAGAGTTTAGAATTCTAAGCTGTTTCAATTCTAAGAACCGAAAAAATTTCCATAGAAATAAAGCATTTTATAATCCAAATAGAGCGAAAAAGAGTGTTCACGTTTTAGATAAAAATAAACATCTTGATAGATATAATAATAATCTAATTAAATTAAAACTCTTTCTTTGGCCTAATTATCGATTAGAAGATTTCGCTTGTATGAATCGTTATTGGTTTGATACAAATAATGGCAGTCGTTTTAGTATGGTACGAATCTATATGTATCTACAATAGCAAATTCATTAATTTCATTAATGGGCGATTTTGACAATATGTGTACTATATTTAGTATATGAAGAAAAAACAAAAATCATCCGCGTTATCTTACGTTTTGATACAGAATATGACTTTAATTCAATGTAAATATAAAAACAAATCAATAAAATTTTATTATTGAAATTTTTCTTTTTAGTCTAACTATTTTGTGTGTGTGTAAAAATATACCATCCTTTTTATATCTTAATTTATATCCTAATTCCATTTTTAAAAAAGGGATTGAGTATTGATTTATAATGTATTTTATTTCAAAAATAAAAATAGAAATTTGGTGAACTACAAAACAAAATTTAAATCAGTGACAATGCTAATTGTATATTATTACTCATCAATAAATAAAAAAAAATATATATATATAATATCTAAAACTATAAGGAATTTTGTTTTATGATAAAAAACACATTGATCCCTGTTATTTCGAAAGAAGAAAAAAAAAGGGGGTCTGTTGAATTTCAAGTATTAAGTTTCACGAATAAGATACGAAGACTTACTTCACATTTGGAATTGCACAAAAAAGACTATTTATCTCAAAGGGGTCTACGTAAAATTCTGGGAAAACGCCAAGGGTTACTGTGTTATTTGTCAAAGAAAAATAGAATACATTATAAAGAATTAATTAAGCAATTGGATATTCGGGAATCAAAAACTCGGTAATTTAAAAAGTAATTTTGAATTATTTGATTTATTAGATATTGAATTTTGTTAGATATTCCGTTTGAATCAACTTATTTGTGTTTTCGGCAATTCATGGAAAAATGAACCGAGGAAAAACTTATGACTGGATCAGCTACAAGAAAAGACCTTATGCTAGTCAATATGGGTCCCCACCACCCATCAATGCACGGTGTTCTTCGACTCATCGTGACTTTAGACGGTGAAGACGTTATTGACTGTGAACCAATATTGGGTTATTTACATAGAGGAATGGAAAAAATTGCGGAAAACCGAACAATTATACAATATCTACCTTATGTAACACGTTGGGATTATTTAGCTACTATGTTCACAGAAGCAATAACCATAAATGGACCAGAACAGTTGGTCAATATTCAAGTACCTAAAAGAGCCAGCTATATCAGAGTTATTATGTTGGAGTTAAGTCGTATAGCTTCTCATCTCTTATGGCTTGGCCCTTTTATGGCCGATATTGGCGCACAGACTCCTTTCTTCTATATTTTCAGAGAAAGAGAATTTGTCTATGATCTATTCGAAGCTGCCACCGGAATGAGAATGATGCATAATTTTTTTCGTATCGGGGGGGTCACAGCTGATCTACCTCATGGCTGGATAGATAAATGTTTAGATTTCTGCGATTATTTTTTGACAGAAGTTGCTGAATATCAAAAACTTATTACAAAAAATCCTATTTTTTTAGAACGAGTTGAGGGCGTAGGCATTATTGGTGGAGAAGAAGTAATAAATTGGGGTTTATCAGGACCAATGCTGCGAGCTTCAGGAATACAATGGGATCTTCGTAAAGTTGATCATTATGAGTGTTATGACGAATTTGATTGGGAAGTTCAATGGCAAAAAGAAGGAGATTCATTAGCTCGTTATTTAGTTAGACTTGGCGAAATGATGGAATCCATAAAAATTATTCAACAGGCTTTGGAAAAAATTCCAGGGGGGCCTTATGAAAATTTAGAAAGCCGATGTTTTGATAGAGAAAGGTATCCGGAATGGAATGATTTTGAATATAGATTCATTAGTAAAAAACCTTCGCCTACTTTTGAGTTGCCAAAACAAGAACTTTATGTGAGAGTCGAAGCCCCAAAAGGGGAATTGGGCATTTTTATGATAGGGGATCAGGGTAGTTTTCCTTGGAGATGGAAAATTCGACCACCAGGTTTTATCAATTTGCAAATTCTTCCTCAGTTAGTTAAAAAAATGAAATTGGCCGATATTATGACAATACTAGGTAGCATAGATATCATTATGGGAGAAGTTGACCGTTAAAATGATAATTAATACAACAAATGTACAAGATATCAATTCTTTTTCAAGATTGGAATCCTTAAAAGAGGTCTATGAAATTATATGGGTGCTTGTCCCTATTTTTACTCCTATATTTGGAATCACAATAGGTGTACTAGTAATTGTATGGTTAGAAAGAGAAATATCCGCAGGGATACAACAACGTATTGGACCTGAATATGCGGGCCCGTTGGGAGTTCTTCAAGCTTTAGCAGATGGTACAAAATTGCTTTTAAAAGAAAATCTTCTTCCATCTAGAGGGGATACTCATTTATTCAGTATCGGACCGTCCATAGCAGTTATATCAATTCTACTAAGTTATTCAGTAATTCCTTTTGGTTATCGCCTTGTTTTAGCCGATCTCAATATTGGTGTTCTTTTATGGATTGCCATTTCAAGTATTGCTCCTATTGGACTTCTTATCTCAGGATATGGTTCAAATAATAAATATTCTTTTTTAGGTGGTCTACGAGCTGCTGCTCAATCAATTAGTTATGAAATACCATTAACTCTATGTGTATTATCAATATCTCTACGTGCGAGTCGTTAAGACATAAACTTTTCCTTTTTGTTTAAGAGTTCAAATGAATTAAATAGTTTTCTATTCATTATTTAGATTAATGAACTAAAGAACTAAATTAGATAGTTATATGAGTGAAATAAAACAGCTTATAGAAAAAAGAATTCGCAGTAAAAAAATTGAGTCTCATTTTCTAGGTATAAGAGTTAAGCGGAAATAAACATAATAAAAAGAGAACTTTTATCCCAAGATTGGTTAATTAATTAACCTATCTTGAAGCGGACTCAAAAGAAAAAGATCAACCCGAGTTAATTTTCACTATTATTTGTATGTACTAGTATACATCTATTACCATAATACGCGCGATTGAACAAAAATGAGTGGATGGTTAGAAACACCAAAATATGCAAAGGATTAGTAATAGAGATTTTCAAAATTATCCAAAATAAGAGAAGGTAAACATTTTTTAAAAATGGATAATAAAAAAAGAATACAAATTGGGGCTTAAAATTCGTAGAAACGATTAGGCAGTACTCCCCACGATTCCGATCCAGAATATGCTTCTATCTACCCATTAACTAAATGACTATCCAAAACGAAATAATCCCTTATTTCATAAGCCCCCTTTTTTCGGAGAAACAAGAATAGGAACAAAAAAAAAATAGAAAGAATACAAGTACAAAAAAAGATATCTTTTTTTTTTTTCTTTATTGACGAACTGATGAAATGGTTATTTCATTCTCATAATTAAAACCGCTGGATTATTTGTATTTCTAAAAAAAGTATTTTAGTTAAGAATTAAGTTATTACTCAACGAAGAAAAATTTAAATTTTTAAAGAGGATGAGATCAATTCAGAAGTTCTTTTTTTTATTTATTATTTTCTTTTTATTCAAATAAAACTAAAACAGACGGAATTCCATTGATTTAATTTTGGAATACACGATAGATAGGTTTTGATACTATATTATCCGACAAAACATATATATCAAAATAAACAATATCAACTAACTCCTTAAATTTATTTATATTTTTTGAGGAGCCGTATGAGGTGAAAATCTCATGTACGGTTCTGTAATAGCGACGAGAGCAGTAATGTTATTGGCGACTATAATTATCTAACAGTTCAAGTACAGTTGATATCGTCGAAGCTCAATCAAAATATGGTTTTTGGGGGTGGAATTTGTGGCGTCAACCTATAGGTTTTATGATTTTTTTAATTTCTTCCTTAGCAGAATGTGAAAGATTACCTTTTGATTTACCAGAAGCAGAGGAAGAATTAGTAGCGGGTTATCAAACGGAATATTCGGGTATAAAATTTGGTTTATTTTACGTTGCTTCCTATCTAAATCTATTAGTTTCTTCATTATTAGTAACAGTTCTTTATTTAGGCGGTTGGGATATATCTATTCCTTACATATTCAATTCTTCACTTTTTGAAATAAATAAAGTAGGTGGACTCTTTGTAATGACAATTGGTATCTTTATTACATTAGTTAAAACTTATCTGTTCTTGTTTATTTCTATCACAACAAGGTGGACTTTACCCAGACTAAGAATGGATCAATTATTAAATCTTGGATGGAAATTTCTTTTACCTATTTCTCTCGGTAATTTATTATTAACAACTTCTTTCGAACTCTTTTCACTATAAAGGAATACAATGTTTTATATTCACGACTTATCTCAACCAAGAGAAAGAAACAAACATCAAATTATTCATAGATATTACAATATGTTCCCTATGATAACTGGGTTCATGAATTATGGTCAACAAACAGTACGAGCTGCAAGATACATTGGTCAAAGTTTCATGATTACTTTATCCCATGCAAATCGTTTGCCTGTAACTATTCAATATCCTTACGAAAAATTAATAACATCCGAGCGTTTCCGCGGTCGAATACATTTTGAATTTGATAAATGTATTTCTTGTGAAGTATGTGTTCGTGTATGTCCTATAGATCTACCCGTTGTTGATTGGAAATTGGAAACTTATATTCGAAAGAAACAATTGCTTAATTACAGTATTGATTTCGGAATATGTATATTTTGTGGTAACTGCGTTGAATATTGTCCAACAAATTGTTTATCCATGACAGAAGAATATGAACTTTCTACTTATGATCGTCATGAATTGAATTATAATCAAATTGCTTTGGGTCGTTTACCAATGTCAGTAGTTGACGATTCTACAATTCGAACAATTTCAAATTCTACTGAAATTACAATAAAAAATAAGTAAATCCCTTGATTAAGGAAATTACTAAATTTATGTTTTAATCTAAAGGAATGAGATTTCTTTCATGTTGTTTATTTAATCACTAACAAAAAATCCAAATTTTTAATTAATCAGAATTGCATCTTTTTTTGGATTGAAAATCTATTAATAATTGAAAAAAATATATATATATATTAAAAATACCTGCAATTTTTTCAAAATACAGAATTTCGAAATACTCCTTTTCATATAAAAAATGAAGTGAATCCAATAAAAGTACATATATTAATTCACAACCTTTGAGATTAAATTACGAATTGATCAACAATTTTTTTTTCCTGGTCGAGTCAATAAGTTCATGAAAAATATTTCTATTTATTTATTATTGTACATATAATGGATTTACCTGGACCGATACATGATTTTCTTTTAGTCTTGTTGGGATCAGGTCTTATATTAGGAAGTATGGGTGTCGTATTACTTACCAATTCCATTTATGCTGCTTTTTCATTGGGACTGGTTCTTGTTTGTATATCTTTTTTTTATATTTTAGCAAACTCCCATTTTGTAGCTGCTGCGCAACTCCTTATTTATGTGGGCGCTATAAATGTTTTAATCATATTTGCTGTGATGTTTATGAAGGGTTCGGAATATTCCAAAGATTTTAATCTTTGGACCGTTGGAAGTGGAGTTACTTTGCTGGTTTGTACAAGTATTTTTGTTTCACTAATGAATACTATTCTAGATACGTCATGGTATGGGATTATTTGGACTACAAGATCCAATCAGATTCTAGAGCAAGATTTGATAAGTACTAGTCAACAAATTGGAATTCATTTATCAACAGATTTTTTTCTTCCATTTGAACTCATTTCAATAATTCTTTTAGCTGCTTTGGTAGGTGCAATTGCCGTGGCTCGCCAGTAATTAATCTTTAAAACTGGCAACTGCAATCTAAATACTAAATAAAACTTTGTTCTAGGTTATCACACCCATACCCTTTCTTTACTTTCACTTTAATTAAGTATATTTTTGAAAATTGTTTCTGTCTAAATTCTTTTTTTTATTCGATCTATTACCAATAGATTTCCCTTGTTCTGTACTTTTTTTAGTCAATCGAATTGAATTTAAAAAATTGTTACTTATATTGAAATGAATCGAAATTGATAAGGAGTTGGTCAATGATGCTAGAACATGTACTTGTTGTAAGTGCCTATTTATTTTGTATTGGTATCTATGGATTGATTACAAGCCGAAACATGGTTAGAGCCCTTATGTGTCTTGAACTGATCCTGAATGCAGTTAATATAAATTTGGTAACATTTTCTGATTTTTTTGATAGTCGTCAATTAAAAGGTAATATTTTCTGCATTTTTGGTATAGCTATTGCAGCCGCTGAAGCAGCTATTGGACCAGCTATTGTTTCCTCAATTTATCGTAACAGAAAATCAACTCGTATTAATCAATCTAATTTGTTAAATAAGTAGTCTTCATTAGATAAATCATGATATTCATCAAGTTGAATTCTCTTTTTAGCCGTAGAATAGAATAATGACGAAAACGTAAGAAATTAAAGTATCTTGGCCCTATAGCATGATTCAATCTCATAGTAAGTTTAGGTTGATTAGATAAATTATAATAAATTATTGATTCATCTGGTATCTAAATAATGATTCATTTAAAGCTTTATTACTAGATTGAAAATTGATGATGTTCAAAAATTGATAGATCCAATGTCACATTCAGTAAAGATTTATGATACATGTATAGGGTGTACTCAATGTGTCCGAGCTTGCCCCACAGATGTATTAGAAATGATACCTTGGGACGGATGTAAAGCTAAGCAAATTGCTTCTGCTCCAAGAACAGAAGACTGTGTTGGTTGTAAGAGATGTGAATCGGCTTGTCCAACGGATTTCTTGAGTGTTCGAGTTTATTTATGGCATGAAACAACGCGAAGCATGGGTCTAGCTTATTGATACATGCAAGAAAACCATACTTGAATACATTTGATTTTTTTTTTACTGACAACAACTTGTGCTCGAAAATATATATATTTTCGAGCACGAGTTGTTCTAGTCCAAGTGTATCTTGTTTTTACTACGAATTATTTTCCTTGGTTAACAATAGTTGTAGTTTTGCCAATATTTTTTGGTTCCCTACTTTTCTTTCTACCCCATAAAGGAAATAAGGTCATTAGGTGGTATACTTTATGTATATGCTTTTTAGAACTCCTTATAACAACCTATACATTTTGTTATCATTTTGAATTTGACGATCCATTAATTCAATTGACAGAAGATTATAAATGGATCCATTTTTTGAATTTTTACTGGAGATTGGGAATAGATGGTCTTTCTATAGGACCTATTTTACTGACGGGCTTTATAACCACTTTAGCTACTTTAGCGGCTTGGCCAGTTACGCGGAATTCTCGATTATTCCATTTCCTAATGTTAACTATGTATAGCGGTCAAATCGGATCATTTTCGTCTCGAGATCTTTTACTTTTTTTTCTCATGTGGGAATTCGAATTAATTCCTGTTTATTTACTTCTATCGATGTGGGGAGGAAAGAAACGTTTGTATTCAGCTACAAAATTTATTTTGTACACTGCAGGTAGTTCCATTTTTTTGTTAATGGGAGTTTTGGGTATTGGTTTATATGGTTCTAACGAACCAACATTCAATTTTGAAACATCAGCTAATCAATCGTATCCTGTCGCACTGGAAATAATATTTTATATTGGATTTCTTATTGTTTTTGCTGTCAAATCGCCGATTATACCCTTACATACATGGTTACCAGACACACATGGAGAGGCACATTACAGTACTTGTATGCTTCTAGCCGGAATCTTATTAAAAATGGGAGCATATGGATTAGTGCGCATCAATATGGAATTATTACCCTACGCTCATTCTATATTTTCTCCCTGGTTGATCATAGTAGGGATAATTCAAATAATCTATGCAGCTTCAACATCTCCTGGTCAACGTAATTTAAAAAAAAGGATAGCTTATTCTTCCGTATCTCATATGGGTTTCATAATTATAGGAATTGGATCTATAAGCGATGCAGGACTCAATGGATCCATTTTACAAATAATTTCTCATGGATTTATAGGTGCTGGGCTTTTTTTCTTAGCGGGAACAGGTTATGATAGAATACGCCTTGTTTATCTTGACGATATGGGAGGAATGGCTATACCAATTCCTAAAATATTTACAACTTTCAGTATTTTATCGATGGCTTCCCTTGCATTACCAGGAATGAGTGGTTTTGTTGCAGAAATAATAGTCTTTTTTGGAATTATTACCAGCCAAAAATATCTTTTAATGACAAAAATATTAATTCTTTTTGTAATGGCAATTGGAATGATATTAACTCCTATTTATTTATTATCCATGTTACGCCAGATGTTCTATGGATACAAACTTTTTAATGTTCAAAATTTTTCTTTTTTTGATTCAGGACCGCGAGAGTTGTTTGTTTCGATCTCTATCCTTTTACCAATAATAGGTATTGGTATTTATCCAGATTTTGTTTTATCACTATCAGTTGATAAAGTTGAAGCTATTTTAGCTAATTATTTTTATAGATAATTTTCTTTCCATAAAAATAAATAAATAAACGACCAATAAAATATTGCAATAATAATGATTTAAAAAGGAATTTGTTGTATAAAATAAGTGACAAAAAAAATGAATTGGACTTGCAACCATATACATTTAGATTTTCTGAGAACCATTTGAATCACTACATTACTTGATTCAAATGGTTCGCTTTCTCCATGATTTACGCGAATTTATATTATATATATATGTATATACTGTTCTATGTTTAGATTGGTTAGGTCCTTTCTTCAATTCAATTAGATGTTTAATGTAAATGAACCATAACTATGTAGCCCTATCCCTAATAAATTGACCCCAAAATAGCATATCCAAATTATAAGAAAACCCATAGAGGCTACAATTGCAGAATTTATACTTTCACAAATTTTATTTGTTCTAATATGTAAATAAATTGCGAATATGGTCCAAGTAATAAATGCCCACGTTTCCTTTGGATCCCAATTCCAATATGATCCCCATGCCTCATTAGCCCATACTGCTCCTGAAAGAATACCTATGCTTAAAAATATAAACCCTATACTAATAATACGATAACTCCAATGATCTAATTGATGAATCAATTGAGACTTGTAATAATTATTACAATAAAATAAATAAGTGTTTTTTAAAACATTGTTTCCATCGTTCAGGTATTGGATCTCACCTAAGGAAAATGACTTATTTAAAAAATAACCGTTTTTACCAAAAATTATTATGACTTTTTGAAATGTAATGACTATAAGAGCTAATGAAAATAATGATCCACATAAAAGAGATGCATAACCCAATACCATCATACTTACATGCATCATTAACCAATGAGATTGAAGAGCCGGAACTAATATTTCAGATTGATGCATGTAAGTTAAAAATATTGAAGTAGAAAAACCTTGGGTAAAAATAGTACTTGGCATGGTTATTGAACTTAAACTAAAATAGTTTTTAGTTTTTTTGAAATATGTAACCATATGAATAATGGAAAAACTCCATGAAAGAAATAGTAATGATTCAGATAAATCACTTAATGGTAAATGTCTCAAATAAATCCAACGACTAACTAATAATCCAGTTATAAAAAAAAAAGTAGTTATCATTCCTTTTTCTGCGGAAGGATATAATCCTACAATTTCATCAACTAATAAGGTTATCAAAAGAATTGTAATTACAATTGAAACGACTGAAAGGGATATATGAGTTAATATATGTTCTACAGTTGAAAATATCATAAAAAAAAAAGGGGGTCTATCAATTATAAGAATAGAAAGCGGGAACTGAATTCATTATATTATAGTACTTATTCTTTTATAATACCTTATTCTTTTATAATATTTTGAATTTATAATAAAAAAAGGCATGCCGCTACTCGGATTCGAACCGAGATGCTCTAGCACTGCTTCCTAAGAGCAGCGTGTCTACCGATTTCACCATAGCGGCTTTATCGAACTCATAATAACTTATTTTGATTCAATCGTCGAGATTCAAAGAATCAATTCAATGTAATATTTTTTAGAAAATCAAAAACAGGATAAAAAATTTAAGTAAAAAAAAATTGTGTATTTGTAATGGGTCGAAATGTTTGTATAGCTTTGTATTAATTGTTAAAGTTGTTATTGTGTAAAGAATTTCTCTTACGATTTATAAAACTTAATTAATTAGGTATTGTTCAGTATTGGGGAAATAGATTCTATAATCTAACAAATATGTAATAATATGTTTTAATATAATAATCAAGTTATTATTTATATCAGAATTTCCATTGTATCATAATTCCATAAATCTTTTATAAATTTATAGACATTTTGATTAATATTCTAGTCTCCACATAGAATTCTTTTTTTATCACTTGAAATTTGTATAGGATTGCTTATAGAAAAAATCCACCTAAACCTAAAGAAGAGAAAAAAAAAAAGATTAAGATAAGACGAAAGAAAGTTTCAAATTTTGGTTAAAAGGAGTAGGGGTAGAGATATATTATATACGGTAATCAAAATTTAGAGAAATAATAGTTTAAGACAATAAAAAAAAAAGGTTTTCAACTTTATCAACTAATTTCATAATTTTCATAATTTATTCATTTTGAATAAAGAATTTATTACTAGATTTTGTATATTTATACAATACAATATATAAGCAAATAAAAATGAAGAAAAAAAATTTGTTTAGGGTTCGATGGGGATTCTTATTTTCCCCATCTCAAAACTGAAAGAACAAACATGTTAAAACTCAAATTAAAGGTAAAACCTTGTTTATTCTTTTTTCTTTGAACTTTATTTCTGAAGTTCAGTTTTTTATTTTTCAAAAAGTATCCGTTTTTTTTTTTTTAGAATTTAGTAAACAAACTTCTTTTTAGTTTACATACCCTAAAGAAAAAAAAAAAAGAATTAAATATAGATCCCATTAAGAAATAATAATTATTTCAAAATAAATTATGTTTCATTTAACTAGTCTCTTTTTTGATTTAAAAGGGTTCAGATTATTAGAATGTTTATTTCTTTATTTATTTGATTTGTCGCACAAAAAAACTTTTTGAATTCCCTGTAGAAAGAGATTTTGCTAATGAAAAAGCTTTCAACGCTGCGCAATACCCTTTGCTTTTCCAAATATTTTTACGAATTCGTTTTTTTGATATAGAAGTGCGTTTTTTTGGAACTGCCATTTAAAAATTAAAATAAGTTATTCATTTCTATATTTGGATGTGAAAGACATATTTTGCTTAAAAAAAAAAGGATTCGTTACTATTTATTTACTCTACTATATATTATATATTTGTTCTTTTCATTCGATTCCTTTCATAATCTAAGGATTCTATGAAAATCCCATAAAATATATTATGAGAGACAAACATAAAAGAAAGACAAAACGTATAATAATACTATAGTAGTATTGCAAAAAAGAATACAACAAGAAAAGAGTCTAATGGGGTCTGGTCGGGCATTGTCTATTTTAGCCGTCTTCCATTTATATATGAATTGAATATACATGTGATAAAATAGATCGAAAATTTTAAAAACTCAACCTTTCTAATTGAATATTTTAGTAAATCCTTTTAAAATTGATTTATGGCAAAGAATTCGTATATATAATAAAAAAAAAAAAAAAAATGGAAAAAACCCATTCAGTTCAAAAGATAATTGCTTAATGATTTTAAATAAACCAACAAAAAAAAATAGTTCGGATTTTTTTGGTTTGCACAATTCATACACTTTTTTTTGTATAATTCTTTTTCCTTCCTCTATAAACCGTGTTCAATAAATAAAAAGTTTTGTAATGCGTAAAAAAAATAATGAAAATTTTTCATTTTCTATATGATCAGAACAAAAAAAAATAGAAGTTTTTACTCAAAATTAAATTTGAGTATATTATCGGAACAATTCTAAGTTTTTGATTGGAAATATTTGAAGTATTTGAAAAAATTAAGAATAATTAACAATAGAAAATTCTATTTAACTTTTACATATTTTAATTTGTTATTAACTGACCCTTTTCAAAATAAAAAAGAAACAAGTTCGTGAATCAGAAATAATAAATTTTGAAATAGTAAAAAAATCCTTTTTTATGGAATATACATATCAATATTCGTGGATCATACCTTTTATTTCACTTCCAGTTCTTATGTTACTAGCAGGGGGACTATTGCTTTTTCCAACGTCAACAAAAAAACTTCGCCGTATATGGTCTTTTATTGGTGTTTTTTTTTTAAGTATAGTGATGCTTTTTTCATTTTATTTGTTTATTCAGCAAATAAGTAACAGTTATATTTATCAATATGTATGGTCTTGGACTATCAATAATGATTTTTCTTTAGAGTTTGGCTACTTGATTGATCCACTTACTTCTATTATGTCATTATTAATTACTACTGTTGGGGTTTTGGTTCTTATTTATAGTGACAATTATATGTCTCATGATCAAGGATATTTGAGATTTTGTGCTTATATGATTTTTTTCAATACTTCAATGTTGGGATTAGTTACTAGTTCTAATTTGGTACAAATTTATATTTTTTGGGAATTGGTTGGAATGTGTTCGTATCTATTAATAGGTTTTTGGTTTACACGACCTATTGCCTCGAATGCTTGTCAAAAGGCATTTGTAACGAATCGTGTGGGGGATTTTGGTTTATTATTAGGGATTTTAGGTCTTTATTGGACAACAGGTAGTTTTGAATTTCGTGATTTGTTTAAAATATTCAATAATTTGATTTCTAATAATGAGGTTCATTTTTTATTTGTTAGTTTATGTGCCGTCCTATTATTTTCTGGTGCAGTTGCTAAATCTGCTCAATTTCCCCTTCATGTGTGGTTACCTGATGCCATGGAGGGACCTACCCCCATTTCGGCTCTTATCCATGCTGCTACGATGGTAGCAGCGGGAATTTTTCTTGTCGCTCGGTTTATTCCTCTTTTCATAGTCATACCTTACATAATGAATATAATAGCTTTCATCGGTATAATAACAGTACTTTTTGGAGCTACGTTAGCTCTTGCTCAAAAAGATATTAAGAGAAGCTTAGCTTATTCTACAATGTCCCAATTGGGTTATATGATGTTAGCTTTAGGTATAGGGTCTTATCGAGCTGCTTTATTTCATTTGATTACTCACGCTTATTCAAAAGCTTTATTGTTTTTAGGATCAGGTTCCATTATTCATTCAATGGAATTGGTTGTTGGATATTCTCC